GAGGAAATACAAAAAAATAGAAGAGAAAAGTCATCCAAAGTTATATACAAATCACTACCCCCTTTTTTGTATTTCCTTAATTTATTTCCTTAATTGAATTTCGTAGGACGAAGTTCCTTAAAAACCTCTGCCTTCTTTAAAATATCCTGAACAGTTTCTGTAGGTTGAGCCCCTTTTTCAAGGAAATATAAAATAGCAGGAACATTTAAATAAGTTTGATTCTTTATCGGATCATAAAAACCTACTTTCTGAAGATCTTTTCCTTCTCTTCGGGATCGAACATCAATTGCAACGATTCGATAGACGGCTCATTGGGATAGATATAGATGAACAACACCCCCCCTAGAAACGTATAGGAAGCTTTCTCCTCGTACGGCTCGAGAAAAATGATTGATTTGTCTCTCTATGGAATTCTATCTAAGAAATGACAACTGGATCCATAAAATGATCAAAGTAATTAAAGATGTAAGTCATTTTTTCTTCGTTCTTCCTTAAAATGAAAAAGAAATCATTCGTATTCTCATAACTCAAGTTGGATAACTTTCAAATAGTTCAAAGGAAAATCTTTCGACAATTTCATTTATTGAGCGGTCTTTCCTCCTTTTTTGTTTGTCTCGTTTAAAATTGGATTCTTCAGTCTGATCCAGTTATTAAGACAATAAAAAAGGTGTTTCCTTGTTCTGGGATCCTTTATCTTTGTTTTATTTTAAATCATTGGGTTTAAACATTACTTCGGTGCTTTTTAATCCTTTCAAAATGGCAGCAACATACCCTTTTTGCGATTTCTATGAAAAAATCCTACAAGATGGTGGATTCCCTCGTGAAACACTTTGGATCGAAAAAGTCTGATCAATTCCAATAAATTTTTAAATTGGAAACTTGCTCGAATTGGATTCTTTCGATTTCCATACCTAAGATATATTTACGAAGTTGTTTCAATTTTTTTTATTGATTGGCGCATTAACCCTAGACCCTTGCCCCTAGAAAGAAATTAATACTTTCTACTCGAGCTCCATCATGGACTATTTACATTCCAAGACAACAAAAAACGAGGGTTTCTAGTGAAACAGAACCAATGATGTCGAGCTAAGAGCACCTTCATTCCTACAAAAAATGGTGGATGTACAAATCCACAACGGATCGTGTCCTTCAAGTCGCACGTTGCTTTCTACCACATCGTTTCAAACGAAGTTTTACCATCACATTCCTCTAAGAACCGGTATGGAATTGATTCAATTATGGAATCATGAATAGTCATTGGTTGGGATGATGTATATCCGCCATAATGTATAGTCTATAGATATAACTAATACTCTATAGATATAACTAATACTATAAATAGAGGTGGAGTAAGCTTTTTCTGAAAAACTTTTAGGAAATAATATAGAGATGGAGAAAGATTTCGACAAAGAAATCTTAGTAAAAACTCATTCCTAATATGTACTAATATGTATAAGTATCACTTTCTATTTTCCACTAGGTATAACTGTTACTTTAGATTTATAGAACCCTATTATTACGTATTACGTCGAAATATTTTACTTCATCTTCATCGAACATAAAATTCTTAGTCAGTTGAGAAAGTTAACTTTGATAGAACATTATTATTATATAACAATTATATAACATTATTATTAATTTGTCTACCATTATTAACATTATAATATATATTAATAAATATATATATATATATTTATTAAATATATATTTATATAAATAATTAAATAATAAAAATTAAATAATAATCAATAAGACGAATAAACGAATTCTTTTTGATTCTGCATCTTCACGTGACTTAATAGGAGAGAAAGATTCAGCTTCTAAGGAATGATTAAAACTATTTATCTTTCGAAATTTATTCGAAATTTCGAAAGTTCCCCTTTCGACATCATTATTCCAAGAAAATTTGATAGTTAAAAATAACTTTTAATCAGCTTAGGAAAAAAGATAAGTCTTTTTTTCATCTGATTGAGAAAATCCAAAGAATGGGGAGGGTTTCGTATCTATCAATTCAATCAAATACACTGAGCAATTGTCACCGTTTAGAGATATTGAAATGAACGCCTTCCCATTACTGATTAACTCCTATCTACCCCATTCTATGGGACTGATGCAGCATAAATCAAAAGAAGGGGGTGTCCTAGTCTTTTTTATTTTTACGAAATGCAAGCTGTCTAGGCACAAAGCCAAACAAGTCCAGATTAAGTCCAGTTTTTGCTCCTTTTTTTCTATTTTAGCCTACCTCATTGATTAAGAATTAAGAGACTTAGTGAATTTAATTATTACCAAAAACCTCCTCTTGGCGAAAAGTCAAGAAATCGACAAAAAGAAAAATAGAATCTAATTAGGCTAATTTAGGGGGTAGAGAATACGCGATAGGGAATATGGATTCTTTCGCATCGCGATTCAGTTTTTGAAAAAAAAAAAAAAAAATGATTCATCGAAGAAAAAAATCAGAAACAACAATCCCATTCCAGCTAACATTTCAATTTTAAACAGA